GAGGTACGCTTATTCTTTTATGCTTCTTCCTTAATTCAGCCAGCGGACTTACTTTCTTTACCAATTTAAGTGCACCGGTTCAGATTGCTCGAATGCGACGGTACCGGTTGTGTCGGTGGCGAATGCTAATACAATAACGAAAGGGGCCAGTGATGAGTGGAACTTGCGATCGGTCAATCCTCATTCACACGTTCATCCGAGCATCACATCAATGGATCGGAGGGCTCATAGACATTCTATATTTCCGATCTTGGTAATAGGGTAGATCTCTCTTTTCAAACAAAGTTGGCAAAGTGAGAACGCCGGTTCCGCAATAACCAAATCAATCCAATTCTCAATGGGAGAGGGCTACGACGAGAGAGGCCGAGATTCATTCTGCGGGCATGGCTTCGTGATTGGTTAAGGTACTGTCGTTGGTCTTACCTGACCATTATGTCGCCAGATGTTCTCATTGAGGCCGTTAAGGTCAAGGCGCCTGTCGTGAATGTCAATGTTCAGGTCACTCGGACTGAGCCTGACTTAGTTCCCTTTCTATGGAACGATTGAAAGGTAATGATTTTATGGTACCCATCCTAAAACCATTACCTGACCACTTCCCCTGCTCTTTGTTAAAAGATATCTCTTTTTGTATCGGTCGGCATCTTTCCTTCTTTCGGCGATTGCTTTGACTCAACCAAAAGCTGAACGTGGTTCAGTCTAGCCTGGGGTGGAAGGACCCGAGGGACCTGTCTACGACAAGACTGTTACAAGAGTCGAATTTAGACAAAGCGTACTGATAGATAAGGAATTCCACATAGGGAATGGTTAACTGCCAGCCTATAAGTCTTCTGTCTACCTCTATCCGAGTGCTTAACGGTAGGATGAATAAAGAAAGAGCATATCCTATATCATTCCTTATAGAGCTCTAAGTCAATGAAGCCCGGGCTTTTAGCAGCTAATCTGTAGCACCTGAACTCCTGAGCTTGCTTGGGTGAGTGGTGGGATGATAAATGGACTGGTCTTCCTTAACGGCCTGGAGCGAGTCATAGAGAAGAGCTAGATTTGCCAATTACCCCTATTCAAGGAGTTCTAGTCACCCATCGATAGCAGATAGATCCATCAGGAAATCTCATTCTCAAGCACCGAATTCGCCCGAGTAAAAAGGGAGTCTGTCTAAAAATAGTATATCATGACGAGATCAAACGAAATAAGTAATTCCGTTCAAGGGATCGAATGTTGTTAAGTTTCCCCCGGCCTAATTTGCCTTTCGCTGTGAACTCGGATAGCCTTGTGGCATAGATAGCGGCATAGGAGCCTACTCTTTATGGAATTGGGGCTGGGTCATGATCTGTTCCTGATCATCCGGAACAATCTAATCTTTTGGAATTTCAAGAGATAAGGTCTAGAATCTTATACCATGTGCTTTCCTGATTCAATAAGGAAGTGGCCAGACTTAGCATACATCAGGAAGCTAGGGAACGGAACTTCCTTCTAGCCTACCGTCTATCACTACCTGAACTGACTTTGAAGATTCACCCGAGCCGAGGAGAACTGAGCATAAGTCGTAGATCTTAGGGTTGAATGAAAGGAAAGGGCGTTAAGCACTAAAATGTTACGCTCCTGTTGACCTTTCCTAAATTTATTATTCCGGTGGATACAGACGGTGTTTTCATTTTCATTCTTAAGATATTGCTATTGATTCAACCTCCTCCTCATATAAAGTCAGAAGACGGAGTCTCAGAGTCAGTCCTTCCATACCGAGTAGGAAGGTCAGATCGCTCAGTCGCAGTGGAGTTGTTGGTGGACAATAGAGAGCCAAATCAGACTCGTGAGGTCAGTGAACTAGGCGGAAAGTGCAGGTCAGCACTGTGGAGATAGAAAGGCTGATGGATGCGGTCTCCTTCTCTTTCCAGCCGGATTAATTAATGCTATTGAACTCCAGCTCCCTGGCAGGTTGGAAGGAAATCTTTATTCAAATCTGAATCTTGGCATCGCTGTTAAAAAGAAGGTTCCAATGAATCCGCCACTAGAAGAAGTATTTACGCCCACCTAAGATGTACCTATCGCTGGCACACTTTGTTGATGGTTGGTTGCTTCTTCCCGACATAAGCCCCATAGCTAGTCAAAACCATGCTCTATCAATATGATGCTCGAAAAAAAGTCAGGTTTTCTCGATTCAGTGATTGAGTCTTTTCCTTGCCATGCTCAGATGACTAAATACTGCTATCGTACTGAAGACTTGACTTTTTAAATTCTTTTTGACGTTCCTTCAAAGCTCGCTTAAACCATCTCTTACTATATTAGGTATGCTCTATAGTAACGAAAAAGACCATGCACGCTATCAGCTCTGGAAAAGAATGGTGGTCCGGGTCAAAGTCTCGATAAAAGAATAAAGATACGAATACGGGAGATCGCAGGAACTATCAAGGTTTTTGGCTCGCAATAAAGCTATGATCGAGTAACTAGTAGTCCTATCTATCCACCTCTCCAGACACAATATCTTGAGTACCTATGATGGTGA